ATTTGGTGGAGGGTTGGGTGTTTCTTGTTTGTTGTGTGCGTTGGTAGTAAGAAGACGTAAGGTGTCCTGTCTTTATTTATACGTGTGTACGTGTATAATAGTATAAGAATAGTATAAGAAGACGTAAGGTGTCCTGTCTTTATTTATACGTGTGTACGTGTATAATAGTATAAGAATAGTATAAGAATACGTGTGTACGTGTATAATAGTATAAGAATAGTATAAGAAGACGTAAGGTGTCCTGTCTTTATTTATACGTGTGTACGTGTATAATAGTATAAGAATAGTATAAGAAGACGTAAGGTGTCCTGTCTTTACTTATATGTGTGTGATGGGGTTTAGAGTTCTTGTAGTTAAAGTTTATAACGGCGGTTTTTCAGGCCGCAGATCTCAGAGAAGGGCTGAGCAAGAATTATGATAAAATTTGTTCTTTTTATAGGTGTACTTTTTGTTTTAGGAGGATTGGCGGTTGCGTCTAATCCTTCTCCTTATTATGGAGTGGTGGGATTGGTTGTGGCGTCTGTTGCTGGGTGCGGTTGATTAGTAAGTTTAGGGGTGTCTTTTGTTTCTTTAGTGTTAATTATGGTTTATCTGGGTGGGATGTTAGTAGTGTTTGTTTATTCAGTTTCGCTAGCGGCGGATCCGTACCCTGAGGCGTGAGCTGATTGAGGGGTTATTGGTTATGGTGTTGGAATAGGGCTGGTTCTTCTGGTTGGGGTTGTTGTGGGAGGGGGGCTGGATTCAGTGGTAGATGTGGGGACGGTGGATAATGCTGGGCTGTTATCAGTTCGGCAGGATTTTAGTGGAGTGGCTATGTTTTACTCGCGGGGGGGAGGGCTGTTTTTAGTTGGGGGGTGAGGGCTGTTATTAACTCTGTTTGTTGTTATGGAACTTGTACGGGGACTGTCTCGGGGTGCGATTCGGGCTGTTTAGGGAAGTTCAGAGAGTAGTTTAGTTAAAATGCCAGCTTTGGGAGTTGGTGATGAGGGTTTAATTCCTTTCTCTCTGATGGGTGGTGGGAGTTGGTTTTGTGGCATTTGTGTTGGTGTGTGGTGTGTAGTTTTGTAGGGAAGTTAGGTAAGGGTTTAATGATGATAAGTAAATAAGTTAAGTGATTAGATAAAGTGATTGATTAGGGTAGGAAAATAAGGTTAAATAATTGGTTGAGTTAACGTAATGTGATAAGATAAAGATGAAAAAGTGAATGGATTGAGAGGTTTAATCATATAATCCAGCAAGGTGAAAGTAATAAGTCTATGTCCAGTGACCATTGCATTATTCGGTGCTTAGTGGGTAAATGGCGCGGGTCCCATAAATGGGGTCAAAGTGCATCAGTGTTAGTGCGTGTGACGGCTTACCTTTAAGACCATATCAAGTTGGGCCTTAGGGGGGACAAATAGCCCGGGGACCACAAGATGGACATGTCAAGGATTGAGTAACTCCTGCTTTGCACTTGAAGGGCTTATTGAAGAGACCCCAAAAAGAAACCAAGTGTAGGAGAGGCCAAATGCCGGAGTAAAGAGAGGAAAGGAGGATTATTCAGGCCGACCACTTGTATCTGTGAAGAGCAAGGTCGTAGGAATGGTGATAGTTGTGCTCCTGAAATTACCACGGGTGGCGCAAAAGAGCAAGAGTAGGCTGTCTATGCCCTTGAAGACAATAACCGAAGGCATAACTGACAGGGGTAGCTCGGTTCTCGTGAGAAGCACGATCAATAGATAACCTGGTCCTCTGGCCTGTAAGTACCTGACATTTGTAGGAAAGGGACTTAGGTAGGAGGTGGGCGAAGTTTATGACTTCCGGGAATTCAAAGGTGTACTGTGACATTATCCGTTTCCGAGGTGAAGTGTTAAGCACGGTAAAACGTAGTCGATCTCTGGTAACGCTTGTGTCTGGCTTGAGGCCCTGTTAGTTGGGTTTATGGTACCTGGAACAAGAATGTGCCTGCATGTGTAGCTGCGCGAACATTATCTCTCAGGAGAAGATGTTTAGAAAATTGGTTTTGGAGAAGTTGCATACTATTTGGAAAGTCCAGCATTACACCATATGTCTGATGGGGTAAATAAAGTAATGCGAAGTACCACATACCCTGAAAGCAAGCTGGAACATCCTGCTTGGGGGGGAGGGGGGGGGCAACTCTAAGAAGAGGCGTAGTCTTCAGTCTTTGGTTTACAAGACCAATGTTTTTTATAAACTATTAGAGTTGACTAGAGTTTCAGTAGTTTGTTTTCTAGAAGGGATGCGATGGGGAATAGGACTAGAATGATCGTGAAGTAGGTGAGTGAGGCTAGTTGGCCGATGATGATGAAAGGGTGTTCAACGGGTTGGCTGCCTACTCAGGTTAGGATGAGGAGATTGGCTACTAGTGCTCAGAACAGGATCTGTGAGAGTGGACGGAAGGTTATTGAGCGTAGTTTGGAGGTGTGTAGGAGGGGGATGAGGAATAGGACTAGGACTGAGGCGGCTAGTGCTAGTACTCCGCCTAGTTTGTTGGGGATGGATCGGAGGATGGCGTATGCAAAGAGGAAGTATCATTCAGGTTTGATGTGTGGGGGTGTGGCTAGTGGATTAGCTGGTGTGAAGTTTTCTGGGTCTCCTAGGAGGTTGGGGGAGAATAGGGCGAGGGCTACGAGGAGGATGATTAGGAGGGCGAATCCTAGGATGTCTTTTGTTGAGTAGTATGGATGGAAGGGGATTTTGTCGCAGTCTGACGGGATCCCCAGTGGGTTGTTTGATCCTGTTTCGTGGAGGAAGGTGAGATGGACTAGTGTGAGACCTGCAATGAGGAATGGGAGTAGGAAGTGGAGGGCAAAGAATCGGGTGAGGGTTGGGTTGTCTACTGAGAATCCGCCTCATGCTCATTCTACTAGGGTTTGGCCGATGTATGGGATTGCTGAAAGTAAGTTTGTGATTACTGTGGCGCCTCAGAAGGATATTTGTCCTCAGGGGAGGACGTATCCGACGAAGGCGGTTGCTATGAGGGCTAGGAGGAGGAGTACTCCGATATTTCAGGTTTCTTTGTTTAGATATGAGCCGTAGTAGAAGCCTCGGCCAATGTGGAAGTAGATGCAGATGAAGAAGAAGGAGGCTCCGTTTGCGTGGAGGTTCCGGATTAGTCAGCCAAATTGGACGTCTCGGCAGATGTGTGTAACGGAGGCAAAGGCTAGAGAGGTGTCTGCTGTGTAGTGTGTGGCTAGTAGGAGGCCTGTGACGATTTGTGTGGTTAGGCAGATACCTAGGAGGGATCCGAAGTTTCATCATGATGAGATGTTGGAGGGTGTTGGAAGGTCGATTAGGGAGTCGTTTACTATTTTTAGGATTGGGTGGTTTTTGCGTAGATTGAGTGCCATTTGGGGGGAGGGTCTGTATGTGGATGTGAGGATGATGAGGATGGATAGTGCAAAGGAGCTTAGGTAGGCTTTGATTGATCCTGAGTGCAGGGTGGTGGCGAGTTTGGATGCTGTTTGTTGTGAGGATGCTAGTCCTTCTGGTCCGATTAGTTTGTATCAGGAGAGGTCAATGAGGTGGGAGGCAATGTTCTGTCCCCCGGCTAGTAGGCTGGTTGAGGTGAGGCGATGTGTTAGGGGGTTGAAGTAGCCAAGTGAGGCGGAGAAGTTGGAGAAGTGGGTTTGTTTTGTTAGGATTAGGGTTTGGGTTAGTTTGGAGAGTTCTAGGGCGATGGCAATTCCTAGGATTGTGACAATTAGGGCTGTGAGTTTGATGGGCATTGGTATGGTTATGGGGGGTGTTTTTGTGGGGAGGATGTATGAGGTGATGAAGAATCCGGCTGTGATGCTTCCTAGTGCTAGTCGGGTAATGGGGGATGTCACTGCTGGGTTGTTTTCGTTTATTGGGGTTAGTGGTGGGATTCGGACGAAGCCGGCTTGGACTAGTACGGTTATGCGGATTGTGTATACTGCGGTGAAGGATGTTGCGAGAAGAGTTAGTACTAGGGCTCAGGTGTTTAGGTAGGAGGTGCTTAGGCTTTCGATGATTTGGTCTTTTGAGTAGAAGCCTGCTAGGAAGGGGGTTCCTATTAGAGCGAGGTTGCCGATAGTTAGGCATGAGGTTGTTGTTGGTAGCATTTTTTGGAGCCCCCCTATTTTTCGAATGTCTTGTTCTCCGTTGAGGCTGTGGATGATGGATCCTGAACATAGGAATAGTATTGCTTTAAAGAAGGCGTGGGTTGAGATATGGAGAAATGCTAGTTGTGGTAGGTTGAGGCCGATGGTGACTATTATTAGGCCTAGCTGGCTTGAGGTGGAGAAGGCGATGATTTTTTTGATGTCGTTTTGGGTTAGGGCGCATGTGGCTGCGAATAGTGTGGAGAGTGCACCGAGGCAGAGGCACAGGGTTAGGGCGGTTTGGTTGGTGCTAAGTAGTGGGTGGGTTCGGATGAGTAGGAAAATCCCGGCTACTACTATTGTACTGGAATGGAGTAGGGCGGATACGGGGGTTGGTCCTTCTATGGCGGCTGGGAGTCATGGGTGTAGGCCGAATTGGGCTGATTTGCCTGTTGCGGCTAGAATGAGGCCTAAGAGTGGGAGTGTGGGGGTTTGGTGTGGTGAGGTTAGTTGTTGGATTTCTCAGGTGTTTATGGAGGAGGCCAGTCAGGCTATGCAGAGGATTAGTCCTACATCTCCCACTCGATTGTAGAGGACTGCTTGGAGGGCGGCGGTGTTGGCCTCTGCTCGTCCGTGTCATCAGCTGATTAGGAGGAAGGATATAATCCCTACCCCCTCCCATCCGATAAATAGGATGAATAAGTTGTTGGCGGCGATTAGGATGAGTATGGCGATTAGGAATAGTAGGAGGTAGGTGAAGAATTTTGTGATGTGGGGGTCTGAGGCTATGTATCATGTTGCAAATTGTAGGATTGATCATGATACAAAGAGGGCAATTGGGAAGAATGTGAGGGAGTAGAAGTCTATTTTTAGGCTGATAGGGATTTTGAAGTTTATGATGTATTTTCATTCTCAGAGGGAAATTAGGCTTTCTGACCCTGAGTAGATGAAGATGGTCATTGGGAGGAGGCTGATTAGGAAGGCGGTTTTGACAGTGTTTGTGATGGTGGTGGGGGTGTTTTTGAGGTTGTCTGATAGCATGGGGAAGATGATGGGGGTGAGGAGGGTTGCCAGGGTTAGTAGTATTAGTGTGTTAAGGGTTAGGAGTAGGTCCATTACTTTCACTTGGATTTGCACCAAGATGGGTGGTTCCTAAGACCATTGGATTACTGTTATCCTTTGAAAGTAAGGGGGCTGAGGTTTTAGGCTCAGAGACAAGAGTTAGCAGTTCTTGTTGGTTGGTCCTCCCCCTCGGCGAGCGAGAAGGGTTTAACTTCTGTTTTTAGGATCACAGCCTAATGTTTTGGTTTAAACTACACTTGCATGCTGGAATACCGGAGATGAGCTCTGGTTTGAAGATGAGGAGGATTATTGGGATTATGTGTAGGGCTATGAGGAGGTGCTCTCGTGTGGAAGAGTTTTGGAGGGAGGTGATGTGTGATGGTAGGGGCCCTCGTTGTGTTGTAATTAGTATGTATAGGGTGTATGAGGCGGTGAGTAGGATTGCAGTTCCTGTTAGGAGAAGAGTGAGGGAGGATCAGTTGAATAGTGCGATTATGATGGTTAGTTCCGCTATGAGGTTGATTGTGGGGGGGATTGCTATGTTTGTCAGGTTGGCTAGGAGTCATCAGGTAGCCATGAGTGGTAGGAGGGGTTGGAGCCCTCGTGTGAGTAGGAGGATGCGGCTGTGGGTGCGTTCGTAGTTTGTGTTGGCTAGGCAGAATAGTATGGAGGATGTGAGGCCGTGGGCTACTATTAGGATTATTGCGCCTGAGAATGCTCATTGGGTTTGAATTATGGTTGCAGCGATGACTAGGCCTATGTGGCTGACGGATGAGTAGGCAATTAGGGATTTTAGGTCGATTTGTCGTAGGCAGATGGCGCTGGTTATTAGGGCTCCTCATAGGGCGAGGGTGATAAAGGGATAGTGGAGGTTGCTTTGTGATGGGTCGACTAGGATTGTGACTCGTATGATACCGTAGCCGCCGAGTTTTAGTAGTAGGGCGGCGAGTAGTATGGAGCCGGCGATAGGAGCTTCTACGTGGGCTTTTGGCAGTCATAGGTGTAAGCCATATAGGGGGGCTTTAACTATGAAGGCCAGGAGGAGGGCTAGTCCGCATGCTAGGTTTGTTCATGTGGCAGCTATTGGGGGATGGAAGAGTTTGAGTATTGGGAAGTAGAGTGTTCCGATTTGGTTGTGGAGATGAAGGATGGCAATTAGCAGGGGTAGTGAGCTGGCTAGTGTGTAGAATAGTAGGTAGATGCCGGCGTTTAGTCGTTCTGGTTGGTTTCCTCAGCGGGTGATGAGGATTAAGGTGGGGATTAGTGTGGCTTCGAATGCGATGTAGAAGAGTATGAGTTCTGAGGCTGAGAAGGCTAGGAGGATGAATGGTTGTGCTAGGATTATTGTTGAGATGAAGGTTCGTTTTCGTACGGTGGGTTCAGATTCTAGGTGGTTTTGGCTTGCTAGGATTATTAGGGGTAGAAGTCAGCATGATAGGACTAGTAGTGGGGAGGAGATTTGGTCGATTGAGGTTCAGGGGGTTAGGTTTTTGTTGGGGAAGTAGGTTGGGGTGAGTCATTGGAGGCTGATAGCGGCGATTAGTAGGCTATGGGTTGTGGTGTTGGTCCATAGGTGTTTGCGTGGGGACAGGATGGTTAGGGGGAGGAGTATGATGGTTGGGATGATGATTTTTAGCATTGTAGGAGGTTGAAGTTATGTAAGTGGTCTGACCCGTGGGTGCGGGTGGAGGCGACTAGGAGTGCTAGGCCTGTACCTGCTTCGCAGGCAGCGAATGTCAGTATGAGTATGGGGAGTAGGGTGGAGGATGGGGCTTGTACTTGGACAGGTCATATGGCTAGGGCTACGTATATTGAGAGTATTATGCTTTCTAAACATAGGAGGGCGGAGATTAGGTGGGTTCGGTGGAAGGCTAGGCCTAGGCTGCTTAGGATGAATGTGGAGTAGAAACTTAGGTGTAGTGTGGTCATAAAGAAAGTTATAGGGTGTGTACTATAATTTGTTGAGCCGAAATCAACTGTCTTGGTTAGACTAACTTTCTGTTATTCTGCTCATTCTAGGCCCCCTTGGGTTCATTCGTAGATGAGGCCTAATGTGAGGAGGGCGATTAGGGTGGAGGCTCAGGTTAGTGTGGTGGTGGGGTCTTGGAGTTGGGTGGCTCAAGGAAGTGGGAGGAGCAGGGCGATTTCTAGGTCGAATAGCAGGAATAGGATTGCTACTAGGAAGAATCGGATGGAGAATGGGAGTCGGGCTGATCCTAGGGGGTCGAAGCCGCATTCGTAGGGGGATAGTTTTTCGGAGTCGGGGGTTATTTGGGCGAGTCAGAAGTTTAGGGCGGTTAGGGCGATGCTTAGGGTGAGGGATAGGGTGAGTATAAATAGGATTATGTTCATTGCTCTCCTCTGGGGTTAAACCAGATTTTAAGGATTGGAAGTCGATTGTAATTAATATACTAGGAGAGCAGGATCCTCATCAGTAGATGGAAACATAGAGGAAGAGTCAGACAACGTCTACGAAGTGTCAGTATCAGGCGGCTGCTTCAAATCCGAAGTGGTGGTTTGATGTAAAGTGGTATTTGATTAGGCGGAGGAGGCATACTAGGAGGAATGTGGATCCGATGATTACGTGAAGGCCGTGGAATCCAGTAGCGACAAAGAAAGTAGAGCCGTAGATTCCGTCGGCGATGGAGAATGGGGCTTCGTAGTATTCTATGGCTTGGAGGCCTGTGAAGTAAAAGCCAAGTAGGACTGTGAGGGTGAGGGCGTGAATTGCTTGTTTTCGGCTGGCTTCTGTGATGCTGTGGTGGGCTCATGTGACGGTTACTCCTGAGGCTAGGAGGATGGCGGTGTTTAGAAGGGGGACTTCTATTGGGTTAAGGGGTTTAATTCCAGCTGGGGGTCATTGGCCTCCTAGTTCTGGTGTAGGGGCCAGGCTTGAGTGGAAGAATGCTCAGAAGAATCCTAGAAAGAAGAAGGCTTCGGATGTGATGAATAGGATTATGCCATAGCGTAGTCCTTTTTGGACGGTGGGGGTGTGGTGGCCCTGGAATGTGCTCTCTCGGACAATGTCACGTCATCATTGGAACATGACTAGGAGGGTGGAAAGGAGTCCTGCAATGAGGAGTTGGTAGGAGTTGTAGTGGAATCATACAGTTAGGCCGGAGGTTGTTAGGAGAGCGGCGGCTGCTCCTAGGATTGGTCATGGGCTGGGGTCTACTATATGGTATGAGTGCGCTTGGTGTGCCATTGTGGTTAGATGTTTTCTTGAAGGTATAGGCTTAGGAGTAGTACAAATACGTAGGCTTGGATTATAGCTACAGCTACTTCTAGGATGGTGAGTAGAAGGAGGATGAGTAGAGTTAGTAGCGAGATGGCAGGCATTGTTGAGGCTAGGGCTATTGTGGCTGTGGAGATGAGTTGGATGAGGAGATGGCCTGCTGTTAGGTTGGCTGTTAGGCGTACCCCTAGGGCTAGTGGGCGAATGAGAAGGCTTGTTGTTTCGATTAGGATTAGGGCGGGGATTAGTGGTGTTGGGGTTCCTTCTGGGAGTAGGTGGCCTAGGGAGGTAGAGGGTTGGTTTCGTAAGCCTGTGAGGAGTGTGGCCAGTCATAGTGGGAAGGCTAGGGCTAGGCTTATTGATAGTTGGGTGGTTGGGGTGAAGGTGTAGGGTAGTAGGCCTAGGAGGTTGATGAGGAGGAGAAAGATTATTAAGGATGTGAGGATTAGAGCCCATTTGTGTCCGTTTTTATTTAGGGGGGTTATTAGTTGTTTCGTCACTAGGTTGATGAATCATAGTTGGAGGGTTGAAAGGCGGCTGGTTATTCACCGGTTGCCTGGGATGGGGAGTAGAAGGGCTGGGAATGTGAGGGAGATTAGGATTAGTGGGATTCCTAGAAGTGAGGGGCTTGAAAATTGGTCGAAGAAGCTTAGGTTCATGGTCAGGTTCAGGGGGTAGTTTTGGGAATTGTTGGGGTTTTGCTGGTTGGTGGGTTGGTGGATAGGAATGATAGGAGTTTGGGTTGGATGATTAATGAGAATGTTAATCATGTGACGACTATTGTGAAGAATCAGGGGTTTGGGTTGAGTTGTGGCATATCATTAAGGAGGGTGTGTGCCCTCTTTCTCTGGCTTAAAAGGCCAGCGCTGATGCATAGCTTCTTAATGATTAAGATGGTATTAGGGTGGATCAGTTTTCGAAGTTAGCAAGTGGAGCGGCTTCCACTACGATAGGTATGAAACTGTGGTTTGCTCCGCAGATTTCTGAGCATTGTCCGTAGAAAATTCCGGGTCGGGAGGCTAGGAATGAGGTTTGGTTGAGACGTCCTGGGATGGCGTCGGTTTTTACGCCAAGGCTTGGGACGGCTCATGAGTGGAGGACATCGTCGGCGGTGACGATGACTCGTACTGTAGAGCTTGTTGGTACGATAACGCGGTGGTCGACTTCTAGCAGGCGGAAGTGACCTAGTGGTAGGTCGGTTGTAGGTGTTATGTAGGAGTCGAATGTTAGGTCTTTGAAGTCAGTGTATTCGTAGGTTCAGTATCACTGGTGGCCGATGGCTTTTAGTGTTAGATCGGGTTCGTTGATTTCGTCTATTATGTAAAGGATACGTAGGGAGGGTAGCGCGAGTATAATTAGGACTGCGGCTGGTAGGATTGTTCAGACAAGTTCGATTGCTTGGGCATCGACTGTGTTTGATGTGAGTTTTTCTGTTAGTATGAGAGTTAGGAGGTATAGGACGAGGCTGCAGATGGCTAAGGCGACCATGAGTGCGTGGTCGTGGAATTGTATAAGTTCTTCTATGATGGGGGAAGATGCGTCTTGGAAGCCGAGTTGTGTGTGGTTGGCCATGTTTGGTGAGATGTACGAGGGTTTCACTCGTAATGTAGTCTTGACAAGGCTATGTAATGGTTTTACTAACACCTCTGATGAGAAAGAAGCATAAGTAGTCTATGCGGTTGGCTTGAAACCAGCATATGGGGGTTCGATTCCTCCCTTTCTCGGGTTTGGACAAAGGCGGGTTCTTCGAAGGTGTGGAATGGGGGTGGGCAGCCGTGGATTCATTCGATGTTCGTGTTTGTTAGTTCTGGTTGGGAGGCTTTGCGTTTGGATGCGAAAGCTTCTCAGATGATGAACACTAGTATGATTACGGCTGTTATAGAAATTAAAGAGCCTACTGAGGAGATGGTGTTTCATAGTGTGTAGGCGTCTGGGTAGTCTGAGTAGCGTCGTGGTATGCCGGCCAGGCCTAGGAAGTGTTGGGGGAAGAAGGTGAGGTTTACGCCTACAAATATTACGCCAAAGTGGGCTTTGGCTCATGTAGGGTGGAGGGTGTATCCTGTGAATAGGGGGAATCAGTGAGTAAAGCCTGCCAGAATGGCGAATACGGCTCCTATGGATAGGACGTAGTGGAAGTGGGCGACTACGTAGTATGTGTCGTGGAGGGCAATGTCTAGTGAAGAGTTTGCGAGTACAATTCCTGTTAGTCCTCCAATGGTGAATAGGAAGATGAAGCCCAGGGCCCATAGTATTGGGGGATCTCATTTGATTGTTCCTCCGTGCAGTGTTGCTAGTCAGCTGAATACTTTGATGCCGGTTGGGATGGCAATGATCATGGTGGCGGATGTGAAGTATGCTCGGGTGTCTACATCTATGCCTACAGTAAACATGTGATGGGCTCAGACGATAAAGCCAAGGAACCCGATAGATAGTATTGCTCATACTATTCCCATGTATCCGAATGGTTCTTTTTTGCCTGCGTAGTAAGCTACGACGTGCGAGATAATGCCGAAGCCTGGGAGGATTAGGATGTAGACTTCTGGGTGGCCGAAGAATCAGAATAAGTGCTGGTAGAGTACTGGGTCTCCTCCGCCTGCTGGGTCGAAGAAGGTGGTGTTGAGGTTGCGGTCGGTGAGTAGTATAGTGATGCCGGCGGCTAGGACGGGGAGTGAGAGAAGGAGGAGTACGGCGGTGATTAGAACTGATCATACGAACAGAGGGGTTTGATATTGGGAGAGGGCGGGGGGTTTTATGTTGATGGCTGTGGTGATAAAGTTGATGGCCCCTAGGATTGAGGAGATACCTGCTAGGTGTAGTGAGAAAATAGCTAGGTCGACTGAGGCTCCGGCGTGGGCTAGGTTGCCAGCTAGTGGGGGGTACACGGTTCAGCCCGTTCCTGCACCTGTTTCGACTGTGGAGGAGGCTAGTAGGAGGAGGAATGATGGGGGTAGTAGTCAAAAGCTTATGTTGTTTATTCGAGGGAATGCTATGTCAGGGGCTCCGATTATTAGAGGTACTAGTCAGTTTCCGAAGCCTCCGATTATGATTGGTATAACTATGAAGAAGATTATCACAAAAGCGTGGGCTGTGACAATTACGTTGTAGATTTGATCATCTCCTAGCAGGGCGCCGGGTTGGCCTAATTCTGCTCGGATGAGGAGGCTTAGGGCGGTGCCTACCATTCCGGCTCATGCGCCGAAAATTAGGTAGAGTGTGCCGATGTCTTTGTGGTTGGTTGAGAATAATCATCGGTTGATGAATGTCATAGGTAAGATGGCTGAGTGTTTAAGCGTTAGGCTGTAGTCCTTTTTACAGAGGTTTGATTCCTCTTCTTATCGACTCTGTAGTGAAATTCATAGTGAGTTGCAAGCTCATTGATGCACATTGAGTGTGCCGGGGTCTTAGGCAGAGGCCTGTTGGTTGGGGCATATAGCTGTTAACTATAGGGTCGTGGGATCGAAGCCCACCTGCCTAGATAATGTAAGGCCCTAGCTTAATTAAAGTATCTGGGTTGCATTCAGAAGATGCAGGGTCGTATCCTGCGGGTCTTAGCAGAAACTAAGAGGGTCTAACTCTTGTTTAAGGCTTTGAAGGCCTTCGGTTTTCGTAATCCTAAGTTTCTTAGATGGCGGTGGAGATTATAGGGGATAGAGGGAGGAGTATTGTAGATAGGGTGATTAGGACAGCAACTAGGGAGGGGGTGGATTTGTTGGTGTGTCACTGTTTTATATGGTTTGTGGTGTGTGGGGGAAGTGTGATTGTTGCGCAGTATGCAAGGCGGAGGTAGAAGAATAGGCCTAATAGGGAGAAGAGTGAGATGATTACTGCTATTGGTGTCATATCCTGTTTGGTTAGTTCTTGGATGATCAGTCATTTGGGCAGGAATCCTGTTAAAGGTGGAAGCCCGGCGAGAGAGAGTAGGGTTAGTATGAGTATTGTGCTTAGTGCAGGGGCTTTGGTTCATGCGGTTATTAGGGTGGTTAGTTTTGTGGTGTTAATTGAGTTTAGGGTGAGGAAGATGGCTGTGGTTATTAGGGCGTATAGGTAGAAGTTCAGTAGGCTGAGTTTAGGGTTGTAGACGAGGATGATGGCTATTCAGCCTAGGTGGGAGATAGAGGAGAAGGCCAGAATTTTTCGGACTTGCGTCTGATTTAGTCCTATTCAGCCTCCCAGGGCTGTGGAGAGGATGGCCATGCTGGTTAGCACTGTTGGGTTTAGAGAGTGGGCAGTTATGTAGAGTAGTGTGATTGGTGGGAGTTTTATGGCTGTGGAGAGCAGCAGGCCAGTTATGAGGCTAGAGCCTTGGAGGACTTCGGGGAATCAAAAGTGGAATGGGACTAGTCCTAGTTTTATTGCAAGAGCGGAGGTTAGGAGGAGGCATGATGTTGGGTGAGTTATTTGGGTGATGTCCCATTGTCCTGTGTGTCAGGCGTTTATTATGCTGGAGAATAAGAGGAGGGCTGAGGCGGCTGATTGTGTGAGGAAGTACTTGGTAGCTGCTTCGATGGCTCGTGGGTGGTGAGATTTTGAGATGAGGGGTAGGATGGCGAGTGTGTTGATTTCGAGGCCGGCTCAGGCTGTGACTCAATGGTTGCTTGAGATTGTGATAGTCGTTCCTAGGAGTAGGCTGAGTGTGAAAATTAGTTTTGCTTGGGGATTCATTAGCAGGGGAAGGGGTTGAACCATCATTTTCGGGGTATGGGCCCGATAGCTTATTTAGCTGACCCTGCTAGAAAATAATATAAAGGGAGTATGGAGGGTTTTGATCCCTCTAGTGTAGGTTCAATTCCTGCTTTTCTAAGCTTCATGGAAATGAGGGGACTGGTATACCCCTATGTCCACTTTATCACAGTGGCCCTTGGGCATTCAGGCACATTTCCGCTGAGTCTCTTAGGTATGGTGGGAGACCCGCATAGCAGATGGGCATGCTAATGTGCCATAGACATAGGGCTAGTGTGAGGGGGAGGAAGTTTTTTCATAGTAAATGCATTAGCTGGTCGTATCGAAAGCGCGGGTAGGAAGCACGGACCCATAGGAAACCTGCTGATAGAAGGAGGGTTTTTGTGGCTAGCACAACTGGGAATAGCTCTTGGGGCGGGTTAAGGAGGCTGGGGTTGAAGAATAGGATTGCGGTTAGTGCGTTCATGAGCATGATGTTGGCGTATTCGGCTAGGAAGAAGAGCGCAAAGGGCCCTGCTGCATACTCTACGTTGAATCCGGAGACTAGTTCGGATTCTCCTTCTGTTAGGTCAAAAGGGGCGCGGTTTGTTTCGGCTAATGTAGAAACGTATCATATTATGGCTAGTGGTCAGCAAGGGAGGATTAGGTAGGTGGCTTCTTGGGTGACTGCTAGGGTGCTAAGGGTGTAGTTTCCGCTTAGGAGGACGATGGATAGAAGGATGATTGCTAGGGTGACCTCGTAAGAAATGGTTTGTGCCACTGCTCGTAGTGCACCAATTAGGGCATATTTTGAGTTGGAGGCTCACCCTGATCATAGGATGGAGTACACTGCTAGGCTTGACATTGCCAAGAGGAATAGCATGCCTAGGTTGAGGTCCGCCAGGGAGAAGGGGAGAGGGAGTGGGGTTCAGATTGAAATGGCGAGGAGGAGGGCCAGCATGGGGGTTGCGATGAAGAGGATTGGGGAGGATGTGGATGGACGGATTGGTTCTTTGATGAATAGTTTTACTCCGTCTGCCAGGGGTTGTAGGAGTCCGTAGGGGCCAACGATGTTTGGGCCTTTTCGGCTTTGTATGTAGCTGAGGATTTTTCGTTCTACTAGTGTTAGAAAGGCTACTGCGATTAGGATGGGAAGGGCGTAGGAGAGGGCTATGGTTAGGTTAATTAGGAGAGGATGGTTGGTCATGGGGGATAGCTAGGGAGAGGATTTGAACCTCTGAGTTAAAGGACTTAAGCCTTTTGCATTTACCGAGCTCTGCCACGCTAGCTGGTCCTTTTCTAGGACGTGATGTGGAGTGATAGCCTTTTGTAATTGAGTTGGCTTCATTACTTAAGGCGAAGGCTTGCTTGTGGTATTGGCCTCACTTTTCCGATCCTTTCGTACGAGGAAGAGTTCATCATAGATAGAAACCGACCTGGATTGCTCCGGTCTGAACTCAGATCACGTAGGACTGTTAATCGTTGAACAAACGAACCCTTAGTAGCTCCTGCACCACTAGGATGTCCTGATCCAACATCGAGGTCGTAAACCTCCTCGTCGATATGGACTCTTGGAGGAGATCGCGCTGTTATCCCTGGGGTAGCTTGGTCCATTGATCAATTATATTGGGTCTGGGTGCTCTTGGCACGTTGAGTGGTCGCTCTTAGTTTGGAGGGAAGGTCCAGTTTTTGGAGGTTCTGTTTTGCTCCAAGGTCGCCCCAACCGAAAAAATGCAAACCAGTGCTTTGTTGATAAGTGCGCCCGAGGTGGGTGTGGATGTATGTTGGGGTGGTTGCTGTTTTTGAAGTTCCACAGGGTCTTCTCGTCTTATGGGGTTATCCCTGCTTTCGCACAGGGAGATCAATTTCACCGATTGCCTGTAAGAGACAGTTAAGACCTCGTTTAGCCATTCATACGTGTCCCGATTTATGGGACAATTGATTGCGCTACCTTTGCACGGTTAGGATACCGCGGCCGTTGAACTATGTCACCGGGCAGGCATCACCTTCAATACTTGTCTTTTGGTTTGCTGAAGGCTATGTTTTTGGTAAACAGTCGGGCCTTGACGTGTTTGCCTAGTTCCTTTTACAGGTTTTAATCTTTCTTAACGGACGCTCCTCTGTCGGGTTAACAAGGTGGTTAATACTCTGCTTGTTGGATTTTTCGTATATTGGGTGCTTGTTAATAATGTACAGATGTAAGCTTGCGTCGTAGAGGGAGTTACCCTGGTTACTCATTCTAGCATTAATTCTCCTATTGTGATAGGTTAGCCTGTTATTGGTGAGGGAGTCATATTGGTTTTATATTTTTGGGTGCTGAGCTTTAACGCACTCTTTGTTGATGGCTGCTTGAGGGCCCACATTAGTTTTGGGGTGATTACTTATCCGCTCGTGGAGATTGTTTTCTTTTTTAAAGGAGCTGTCCCTCCTTTAAATTGCCCTTAATCCGCTTCATTAGGGTTCGTGGGTTTCCTTGGAGAAGGATTAAGAGTGAACTTAGATTCGTTTCACAGGCAACCAGCTATCACCCAGCTCGATTGGCTTTTCACCGCTACTAGCAAGTCATCCCACTCTTTTGCTACAGAGACGGGTTCGCTCAAATTAGCTGCTCGCAAGTAGCTCGCTTGGGTTTCGGGGTGGCAAACTTCAATTCATTTTGCTTGGTTTTTCTTGCTAGACCATGATGCAAAAGGTACAAGGGCTGATCTTTGCTGTTTTTAGCTTAGTTTTCACTTCTATTTCACCTTTCCCTTACGGTACGTGGTCTCTATAGCTCCAATGGTGTCTTTTCTATCGCCTATACTGGGACTAATGAATGCTTTAGTTGGGTGTAGGGAGTAGCTTTGTTATTCCAGGTCATGTAGATTGGGCTAGGGTTTGGCATCGAGACGGTCCGGGGTGGTCGGACATCTTTCAGGCGTAAGCTGAATGCTTTTGTTAAAGCTACGTCTCGGTAGTCTAAGTGCACCTTCCGGTACACTTACCTTGTTACGACTTACCTCCTCTTTGGCTGAGAAGCTTATTAATTTATGGGGGGGGGCCGGGCCGCTTTTGAGGAGGGTGACGGGCGGTATGTACGTGCCCTAGGGCCGGCTTAAAGAGGGCTCGATTGTCCCACTTTACTGCTAAATCCGCCTTCTAGGGACGGTTTCACATCCCTTTGCCGTGATGTTCTATCTTAGAAAATGTAGCCCATTGCTGCCATCCCATAGGCTATACCTTGACCTGTCGTGCTAGCGGGTTAGGCTATTGCGTCCACTGTTGGGCCTTCAGGCTGGGTGGGCTGGCGACGGCGGTATATAGGCTGAATTGGGCAAGAGATGGTCAGGTATATCGTGGATCATCGATTGTAGAACAGGCTCCTCTAGGTGGGTTTAGGGCACCGCCAAGTCCTTAGAGTTTTAAGCGTTTGCGCTCGTAGTTCTCGGGCGGATGCTCCGGTAAGATCGAGCATCAAGATTTAGGGCCAGGCATAGTGGGGTATCTAATCCCAGTTTGGGTCCTGGCTTTCGTGGAGTTCAATTAATCGTTAGTCTAAGATCTTCTTTGTTGGAGGTCTTATGGGCATCTTGGGCTTGCGACAGCTTAGATGCTTTTTTATCTTAGCTACTTGGATAGCATGTGACCACTCTTTACGCCGTTATAAAGTTGATTTGGGTCTCCTGTATGACCGCGGTGGCTGGCACAGGATTTACCGCCCCTGGAGTTGCTATGACTAAGTCAAGTTTACACTCATTGCTTAATGTTTACTACTGCTGTATAACCCGTGGGGGGGTGGCAAGTGCAAGACGTCTTGGGCTACGATGTGGGTGTGCCTGATGCCTGCTCCTATCGACCTGAGTTCAGGGGGGCCTAGGGCTTCTACACTGGCGCGCGGATACTTGCATGTATATCTCTAGCAACAACCAACTGTAAGGTTGGGACTAAGTCTTTTGTCCTTGGGTGCGTGTGGCATCCTTCTTGGCGTCTTCAGCGCCATGCTTTGAATAAGCTACAGGGAC